TTCAGAATCCCCCTGTCGAATGGCCTGTTCTCCCCGGTCGGAATAGGCGGGTCAATTCCTTCCCTTAGAACCGTACTTGAGAGTTTCCTACCTCATACGGCTCGGCAGTCAATTCTTTTGGTGTCCCATTTTTTGTATTTTGTACCCTACCATATATCCAATTGAATGAGATTTCTCATGGATCTATCGATTTGTCTCAGGTTAACCAAAAGAGGTTAATTAGATGAGTTTCAAACTTTAATTTGGATTAAATTAATAATAAGTTTTATCTTTTCTCCCACCTTCAGAAAAATAAAGCATAGGCGTTTCGGGACTATCGTCCGTTAGATTTTTCTGAAAGGTAACTATCTCGGTTTCATATCATATAGAAATTTATATAGAATCTTTGAAAAAGACTTCTTCCTCATAAAAAAGACTTACTGTCTTTGGGATCTGATGCTACACCGCTGCTCAATAATTTAGGGGATCGGCTCTATTACATAAGTTGATTCCTAATTTTTATCTCATATCATGACATAAATAAGCAGTTCTTATTTATTGTATCGGCCCCAAACCTCGCTAATTGATCTTTACGGTGCTTCATCTATCAATTAGATCCTTTATCCATAGAATAAAGTATCTAGGCATATATATTTCTTCATATTTCGACTTCTATGAAGTTTCTTTTTTTTTTGTTACAGCTGATAAAAATCGTTTTTTGGACGATGCAATATGTAGAAAGCCTATTTTTTTCTAGTATTTTATTTACTAGCGTATTTATTTACTAGCGTATTTGCTCTTTCTTTCCTTTTTTTATTTCTATAGTGGAGATAGTCGCACGTAATGACAGATCACAGCCATATTATTAAAAGCTTGTGGTAAGAACGGGTTTCGTTCTAGTGCTCGAAAATAATATTCTAAAGCTTTTGTATGTTCTCCGTTACTTGTGTAGATAAGGCCTATGTTATAGAGTATATAACTTCGATCATAGGGATCAATTTCTAGTCGCATAGCTTCATAATAATTCTGTAAGGCTTCCGCATAATTTCCTTCGGATTGAGCCGACATCCGTTACGGTCGTCATTCGATTCAAAGAATTCTCCGTTCCAAAACCGTACGCGAGATTTTCACCTCATACGGCTCCTCCTTTCTGTGCATAATGAGAATAATCTATGGAATTAAAAAAAAAAGTCGAAATGGTGTCATTATGAACTGAGCGGGGCTAATGTTTTTACAAGAAATCTCTAGCCAACCCTCTTGCAAAAGATCTTTTCTTAACATCAAGCGTGTTCGTACTAGATAAAAAAGTAAACTCCAACAATTTCTTTGTTCTCAACGCTCCTTAATTTCCAGGAATTAGTCACTTCAACAACCTTCGATGGTTATATGGGTATCCAAAGTACGAACAAGATGGATGTTTGTTGTCCCAACCATTTCTCTTAGTTCCGATCCCGATAAGGAAAGGGAATCATTTAGAACAAAGTTTTCGTGTTGTTGATTCCTAGGTGTAGTGCTTCTTCCTCTATGCCGCCTAGTGGTACTAGTGTAGTAGGGTTGACCCACAATACAGACCCATAGGTGTAACCTTTCGCTCAATACTCGAATCAACAATTGAAGCATCTGAGGTTGCATTAATCGGGGATACACGACAGAAGGAATTGCTTTATTTATAAACTTCACCTTCAACAAGCGTAGATTTCTTTTTTTTTTCAATAGTCTTTTTTTTCTATTCTGAATCATGTGTCTTTTTCCTAAGACTGAGAGCGGTAAAGTAAATAAAGTAAAAAAAAAAAAAAATAGATATAATAATCAAATCGCACCATCTCTGTAATAAGTAAATGCCTCTTTTTCTCCTGAAGTTGTCGGAATTATGCGTAATAAGATATTGGCTACGATTGAAAAGGTCTTATCAATAAAATTTCCATTTATCCGCGATCTAGGCATAGGTAGCAATCCATTCTATAACTCTTTTCATTACCCCTCGTGAGAAAATAAAATGATCTCACAAACAAAGGAAGTGTACAGTACGAAATAACATAAAAGCATACCCATTCCATTTTTTTTTTTTTATTAAAAAAAAATATATAGCCCGCTACTTTACTTCAATTTTTTTGGCAGGAATCAAGAAAAAAAAGAAATATTTGAATCCTATTTGATTTTGATTTCATCCAAATTCATTAGTATAAGAATAAAGTATAAAAATAAAAAGAATTATTCTGATTTCATCGAAGTTGAAGAATCAAAAAATTTATCCTACGGATTAGGATAGATTAGCAAAATTAGAGAAGTTTTGATTAAGATCAAAAGAGGAAAAATAATCAAATAATCGTTCTATGATGAAAATAGAATAACTATCCTTTTTTGTGTTTTGTGCATAGCGGGTATACAACATATAATCAAATATAAAAATCCCTTAGAGGATTTATGAATTTGTAATAGATTTACGGAGTAAGAGGTTGTTGTTGAGAGATCTAAAACTGGAAAAGAATTTTAGAATTCTTATAGAAATCGTAGAAATGGG